CTGGTTGATGAAAGTTACTTCGGAAACAAAAAAAGTAAAATCCAATTTATTTTTGTTATTTTTCCAATTCCAATAAAATGCAACTAGGTCTAGTGAGAATATGAGTTGGCGATCAGAACGTATATGGATAGAACTTATAGCGGGATCTCGAAAAATAAGTAATTTCGGCTGGGCCCTTATTCTTTTTTTAGGTTCATTAGGGTTTGTATTGGTTGGAACCTCCAGTTATTTTAGTAGGAATTTTATATCTTTATTTCCTTCTCAGCAAATCCATTTTTTTCCACAAGGGATCGTGATGTCTTTCTATGGGATCGCGGGTCTTTTTATTAGTTCCTACTTGTGGTGCACAATTTCGTGGAATGTAGGTAGTGGTTATGATCGATTCGATATAAAAGAGGGCATAGTGTGTATTTTTCGTTGGGGATTCCCTGGAAAAAACCGTCGCATATTCCTCCGATTCCTTATGAAAGACATTCAGTCCATCAGAATAGAAAATAAAGAGGGTCTTTTTGCTCGTCGGGTCCTTTATATGGAAATCAGAGGCCAGGGAGCCATTCCCTTGACGCGTACTGATGAGAATTTGACTCCACGAGAAATTGAGCAAAAAGCTGCTGAATTGGCCTATTTCTTGCGCGTACCAATTGAAGTATTTTGAAAAAAGAAACTGAAGAATTAAGACTTTGCAAGAGGGAAAAAACTCAAGAATCCTCTTTTTTTTCTATACCATAAGTTAACGGAAGTTTCTTCCGAACGCTTATTCGAGCCAAAGTAAACGTATACGAAATAACCCTAAAACGAAAATTTTTGTGTCCATAATTTTTTTTTCGAAATATTTTTTTATTTTTTTAATAGAACAGGAGTTCTTTCGTCTCGAAATCCGACTAATATTAATTTGAAGTGGGCTTTTTCTTATTCTATTTCTGTATTCTTTCTAGATTCAAGGACTAACCACTATACTGCATCACAAATAAAAACTCCGAAATAGATTAATGGGCTAGATGACTTGGAATATAACTTATGCTTGATAGAAATATTAGTATCATATAGAGTCGACGCATGGGGTGAGTTCATTAAAACTTCAAAAATTCACAGACGAAAAAATGGCAAAAAAGAAAGTATTCATTTCCCTTCTATATCTTGCATCTATAGTATTTTTGCCTTGGTGGATCTCTCTCTCATTTAAAAAAAGTCTGGAATCTTGGATTACTAATTGGTGGAATATTAGGCAATCCGAAATTTTTTTGAATGATATTCAAGAAAAGAGTATTCTAAAAAAATTCATAGACTTAGAGGAACTCCTTCGTTTGGAGGAAATGATAAAGGAATACCCGGAAACGCATTTACAAAAGCTTCGCGTTGAAATCTACAAAGAAACGATCCAATTGATCAAGATGCACAATGAGGATCGTATCCATACAATTTTACACTTCTCGACAAATATAATCTGTTTCGTTATTCTAAGTGGTTATTCTATTTTAGGTAATGAAGAACTTGTTATTCTTAACTCTTGGGTTCAAGAATTCCTATATAACTTAAGCGACACAATAAAAGCTTTTTCTATTCTTTTATTAACTGATTTATGTATAGGATTCCATTCGCCCCACGGTTGGGAATTAATGATTGGCTCTGTCTACAAAGATTTTGGATTTGCTCATAATGATCAAATTATATCCGGTCTTGTTTCTACTTTTCCAGTCATTTTAGATACAATTTTTAAATATTGGATCTTTCGTTATTTAAATCGTGTATCTCCTTCACTTGTAGTGATTTATCATTCAATGAACGACTGAAAAATGATCGACCGACCTAATTAGAATATTTGGTACTTTGTACATAAGCAAAACATTCAAAATTGTACTTAATCTTTCTACCCAGCCAAGCTATTTCTCCAATATTTCAGAAAAATTATTTCATTAAATAGCAAAATTATAGATAGGGAACTCTACTAGCGACCTACCTAATTTTATTGTAGAAAATTTCGGGATCAATGATTGGACCATGCAAACTAAAAAAACCTTTTCGTCGATAAAGAAAGAGATTACTCGATCCATTTCCGTATCGCTCATGATAATGATATATATAATAACTCAGGCACCCATTTCAAATGCCTATCCCATTTTTGCACAGCAGGGTTATGAAAATCCACGAGAAGCAACTGGCCGTATTGTATGTGCCAATTGCCATTTAGCTAATAAACCCGTGGATATCGAGGTTCCACAAGCAGTACTTCCGGATACTGTATTTGAAGCAGTTGTTCGAATTCCCTATGATCTGCAAGTGAAACAAGTTCTTGCTAATGGTAAAAAAGGAGCTTTGAATGTAGGGGCTGTTCTTATTTTACCCGAGGGGTTTGAACTAGCCCCCCCCGATCGTATTTCGCCTGAGATTAAAGAAAAGATAGGAAATCTGACTTTTCAAAGTTACCGCCCTACTAAAAAAAATATTCTTGTGATAGGTCCTGTTCCTGGTCAGAAATATAGTGAAATCACCTTTCCTATTC